GAATATCTTTCTTAGTAGCGGGGTCTGGGGAAAGAAGAGGAAAGGTGATTTCACTATATTTCTGACCTGGAACAGGACCTATAACAAGAATATTTTTTTTATTAGGGCGATAGTTTTGAAAAGATAGATTTCCTATCTTTTCTTTCATTTCGGGGGAAATACGATTGGGAGGGGCTAATTCAAATCCCTCCGGTAAAATAAGAACAGCCCCGACATTCAAAGCCCCCCTTTTACCATTAGCAAGAACTTGTTTCACTTGCATATCATAAGGAATTCGAACAACTGCCTCAAATACAGTATCGGGAAGTACCGCTTGTGGAACCTCAATATCCACGGGCTTATTAGCTAAATGGCAATTGGCGCATACAATACGCCCGGTCGCTTCTCGTGGATTTTCATAACCCTGCTGTGCAAAAATGGGATATGCACTTGAAATAGATGTCTGGCTTATGATATATATCATGAGCGATACGGAAATGGAGCGAGCAATCCGTTCCTTTATCCAAGAAAAAGTATTTCGAGTTTGCATGGTCCAGTGATACCGAAAATTTCTACAATAAATTGAGTAGGTCACTAATCTAGTTTCCTATCCACGATTCTGCTATTTACTGGAATAATATTCTAGGATAAATCCCCAGGGTGAGTAAAAAGAAAAACTGTACAACTACAAAGTCAGAAACATTTGAATTGGATTAATTTCGGATCAATAGATCATTTTTCACTTATTGCATGATAAATCACTACAAGTGATGGAGAGATGCGGTTTAAATAATAGAAAACCCAATATTTAAAAATGCTATCTAGAATAACTGGAAGAATAGAAACAAGACAAGATATAATTTGATCATTCTGAACAAACCCAAAATCTTTGTAAACAGAGCTAATTATGAGTTCCCAACCACGGGTCGAATGAAATCCGAGACATAAATCAGCTAATAAAAGAATAGAAAGAGCTTTGGTTGTATCACTTAAATTATATAGGAATTCCTGAGCCCAAGAGTTAAGAATAACAAGTTCTTTATTACCCAAAATAGAATAACCACTTAGAATAACAAAAGAGATTAGATTTGTCGATAAGTGCAAAGTCGTATGTATACGATCCTCGTTATGTATCTTGATTAATTGGATTATTTCGGTATGGATTCCTATACGAAGGTTTTGTAGATGTGTCTCCGAGTATTCCTTGATGGTTTCGTCCAAGAGGAGAAGTTCTTCAAATTCTATGAATTTTTCTAGAATACTCTTTTCTTCAATATCATTCAAAAAAGTTTCGGATTGCCCAGTATTCCACCAATTTGTAACCCAAGATTCCAGACTTTTATTAAATAAGAGAGAAATACACTGAGGCAAAAATACTATAAATGCAAAATATAAACGAGGGGTGAATGCTTTCTTTTTTGCCATTTTTTCATCTGTGAGTTGTTAATGAAAATATCTCAGTCATCGATTCTATGCCATCGAATATTTCTCTTACGTACGAGTTCTATTCCACGGTATCGAAGCTAGGAATCTATTCACTCTTTTGGATTTCGAATAAAAATTTCGGGCTTAGTTCTCGAATCTAGAAAGAGTACCCAATAAGAATTCACTTTGACTTCGAATGAATAAAGAATCAAAAATATGCGTTCCCGATCTCTCAACTCAATTGGTCAAAAGTCTCTCCTTTCGAGGAATCGCCGAAAGAATGAAGTAATGACTATGAATATTTTTAAGTGAATATGAATATTATTAAGATTTTGAGACGAAATAACTCCCTTTCTATTATCTATCAAAATATCTAATATTTAGCGAAAAGTTCGCTGACTATGAGGAGTCAGGAAGAGAATCATTGAGGGAAGTGTCGGAAGAATATTGTGATGATCAAAAATGAGCTGCAAACCCAGCCAGAAATTGGCTAGTTATCCGTAATCATTAGCAAGACATCCAACTGTTTGGGCATTACGGAGCACAAAAATAGATAAATAAGGCGTGTCGATTGAAAATAATTTACAGGATATGGTCTATCTGAATCTAAAGTTTCAATTCCAACTAGTCTGGATTTATCTATTTTTTATTTTTATATATTGGACTTAAAACTATTGGACTTCAAACTATACAAAATAGAAAAAAAATAGGAAAAGCGGGTTTTTATTTCCAAAGAGTTGATTATGAGATGAATCCATTCTTTATATTTGTTACTTCTTGTTTTTATTGAATTGAGTTGTGTACATTTACATACATATAAAAAAGACTCCAACTCTAAAAGTATCCTTATCCCATATAAGCCTGCTTTAGCTCGTGTTCGGACGAAACCTCAGTTAAGTTATGTTATAGAAATATGTTATAGAAAAAGAAGATTCTTGAGTTTTCCCCTCCTGTGCTGAGAAAATTTCAAAAAACTTCGATGGGTACACGCAAGAAATAAGCCAATTCAGCAGCTTTTTGTTCAATTTCCCATGTAGTCAAATTCTCATCAGTACGTGTCAATGGAAACGCTCCCTGCCCTCTGATATCCATATAA